GCAACAAGACAGGTCACGGGTCAAGCACTCTAAGGGTAAATTTACGATTCCATGTCCTCGGCCCCGTCTACACCCAGAAAAACTGCAATTGATGGAACCTGAATAAGCATTTTTTTAAGTTGACACCAAAACATAACCCACGGGTTCGCCCGACGCCCGATAAGGCATAGGAGGAAGTTTCATCGAGGTGAATTTGCACTGTTTAAGTATGGGGACCCTATGCATTTCTAACAGAAGATAGCATTGATCCGGAACAAGGCTTTTCAAGCCGAAGAAAGAAGGAAGGGAAGAACGGATTGAGTCAGGACACGATCGATTAAGACAGAAGGGCTAGGGCTATTGACCCATTGACTCACTTATGGCGCTTGAAATGGCAAATGGAAAGGTAGAACTCTCTTTCAGAGCCATCCTCTTGGAGAGCAGACCTCAGTGTATTTATAAAGAGACCGGTTCTTTCCTCTCTTTGAATGCAGCATTGAGTGGTCCTATTGCTGACGGAAAAGGCAAGTTTTCGAGTTCCAGTGCGTTCTGTACCTCTTTCCTTTGAAGGCTGGCTGACTCACAAGTATCAACAGCAGTTACGGGATGATTAGTCGATTTTTTCAGTTCATGTTATGGGACGGGGGTCAAGTTACATAAATGAGAGAGGCTATCCGGCGATCCAGGGCGGAGGTAAAGCGCAAGGTAAGTTATAACACTGTTTCCGGTTTGATGTTTGTGGCGAGGCAAGGGTTTACCGAAAGATTTGATAACCAATCACCATGAAATTTCAGGGGCACCTAAGTCACTCCGTTCTGGCCTAATTGTATTAGCTCTAGGCGTAGCGCGTCGTTCGTTTAGGGAGCTACTATATATTTATAACGTTTTTCAGATCCCTATCAATTGTTCCTAGTCCTTTAGTCACTTTAGCTTAATGGCGAAGCAAGAGGGGAGATCGTCGAAGTTCTTGTTTCATGTCGCGGCAACATTGAAGCCGTGCTCACAACCAACAACAAAATACCGACGGTTCATCTACTTTAGAAAAAAAGGGTCAGATTGTCAACTGACGGCGTCAGAGTCAATAGTGAAAGGCGCAAGCGGCAGAAGTTGAATGATTAATGCTATGTTTAGCGGCTTACTGGAACCAATAAACAACTCCGATTTAGCAAGCCAATTCCATGTAGCCGGCCCGAAGAGCCAGAAGCATCAACATGATCCTCATCGCTAATACACTCCTTAGTAACAGGACAAAAATCATCATTCTACAAAGCAGCAAAGGAATTAGACATAGAAACAACTGGCTCTGGAGTCGAAAGGGTCCAAAAAACAACAGCCATGGAAGAACCTTCAAGAGTAGGGTCAGCTGTAAGACTAGTAACCATAGCATCAACGGGTGGGATAGGAGCAAAACCCGAGGAACTACTAAAACTACCAGCAATTCCCAACCATAGTTGGTAACACATCAATCTCATGGGGCACTCTCATAGTCTGGCAAGAAACTTAGGCTGACTGCAACGGAGCTCGCCTAAGCTAAGGTTTGAAAACGAACTAGCTTGGACCAGCGTCCCTAGACTTTTTATAGCTGACTATGAACTCACACTCGATTAAGTTTTAAACTAATGTATTAATCAAATTGTCACTTTCATTGGGCTTGCTTACAGAAGTACTCCAATCCTTAGAACTGGCCTGCTTTCTAAGAGTTCAAATGAGAGAAAGAAAGTTTTTATCTCCTTTCCGGCGCTAGCCTTTGACCTAGCTTGCCTTTTAGAATAGAAAAGTCTTCCAAGCCGACTAGGCCAGACTCTTAGATCGTTTCTCAAAAAGACTCCTTCTTTCTGCCTTCTCACTGGTTTACATAAGAGAGATTAATGGCAGGTTACTCTATTATCTATTAGTATAAATAGACTCTAAATATTCCTTCTTTTCATATTCTAAAAGACGAAGTATAGTAAAGTGCAATTGGATGTGTTTGCCTTTTCACTGGAACGAAAGAGTTTTACTTTTACCTTCCCCCAATATCTGTTATTGAATCTGAAGGTCCAGAAAGCGTATTCAAAATTGTCATTCTCCGTCTAGGTATATGGGAAAAAAAGTATCTTTATTTAAGGAGAGCAAGGCCCAAGGCCGAATAGAGCATTTTTTTGAACGAACTCACTGGATAGCCAGAATATATCATTACACTGAATTGGCTGTCCTCACATTCGATGGAAGCACCTCTTTCTAGCACTGGCTGGATGGAAGAGCTTAAGACGACTTTCAGGCATAAGCCCTAGAAACTACTATCCGTAGAAACTCTTACTACCTAAGCTGTATCGACAGCAACGGAAACCAGATTGAACCACTGCTGGGAATATGCTATTGGATGAGAGAGAATCTGTTCAGAAGAAAAAAATTCCAAGGGGGACTAATAACTATGGCCAGAGACGACTACTATCTAGAAATCGTACCCGAAAGAGGGACTGATGTAAAGTAAGGGCTTTTCTAGCTTGCCCGCGAACCCTCTTGGAAAAGATGCCTAAGACTTCTTTTCAATTCAAGGCTTTCCAACTTATTGCTCACAACAGGATAACTTAAAACCTCCACTGCAACTACCATCGTTGGGGGCTTAGCTTACAAAGGAACTGCTGATATATCTTTAGATTTTGCCTGAAACACAGAAGAACTATCTTAGTTTACAAAAAAAGAGGGAAAAGCAACTAGAACGAGTTCGAGAAGGGCTGAGCCTTTTGAAAACTCACCTGCTCGAGAACCGGAACCTCAAACTAGTTATCTCTAACTTATCAGCTGGATTTTCCTTCTTTGATCGAACGGCTACATCACATCTGAAAGATGAGAAGTCGAAAGCGCTAACAGGGAGAAGGGATGGGCATTCAAAATCCATAAGCATTCACTAGAACTACAGCTCCTTTTTCTAGAGCTAGAGCGCCAACAGATATACCAGAAAAGATGTCATCATAAGATATCCTATCACTTCCAGATATGCTATTAGATAGGCCCAGAGAGAGATCTATGCGCTCAGATCTGAGTACAGCAATTGGTTCGGCTGAATGGATAGAGTTTTTTGAGGCTGGTACGACATCGAAAGCTACTCTACCTCTATTAAGAAAACTAGAACTCCTAATGTCTGAAGGAGAACTTCCAATGGTTGGAAAAGACTCTACTCTAATAAGGAACTCACTGGAGCACTCGCTTGAATGTAACGTGTCCTACTTTCTCTTAAAAACTGAAAAAGCAAAAATCCACTCCGGTTGTAAGAGATTCAGGGCTTGCCTTGGGAGATAGGCAGGCCTCGCATTGGAAGCAAGTTCTATAATTTGATCGCTGGTATAAACACTGGAAGGCTCTGTCCCTTGCGGCTAGGAAGAATTCATATAGAGGCAGGGAAGAAAGCCGGAGAAACTCCAACTACTGTTTTTTTACTGGTGCTACGGCTGCTGCTGGTATATTCGTTTGTCAGTTCGTCTCGGGCCTTGTCTCGATCAGTTTATTCCCTGGTCATTTCGTAGACACACATCTCATCTCAGGTCTCCCTCCATATAGGGATCGCCCATACATCTTGCTCATCATGCACATGGTGAATCTATGCCGCAAGACTGAAGGAACGGCTGTAGCTACAGGTTCTTTTTTTTAAGGTTCCCACAAACAGAAGAAAAGGCCCTTATCTGATACGAACTGGTATAGGCCAGGCCAAACAACAAGAGGAAAAGGTCCATTTCAGTCATAGGACAACCGGACGTGGGCTCGCACGCTTTTAGCCCAGTCGATAAGCTTGAGGAGTGTATAGGAAAGAAAGATAAAGAACAACGCTTTTTCTGGGTTACCGCGCTAAGACTTTGCACTTGGCAAGCTGCTACTGTGATCATCTCTGCTCTTCGCATATCTTTTGTCGCATATCCGCTGTGAACCGGAAGAAGAGTTTTCTTTTCTATTTGAATAAAGAGAGTCTAGCAATTGTTGAATCAATTTAGACTGCGTGCGCTCCTGCTTTAAGAAAAGAAGAAGGGGCTTTCCTTCCCTACTATACTATAGAAGATTCAGTCTAGAATGCCTAGCGAACTAGAGAAGAGTAAGCCAGTTATAGCCTAGGGTCATCCTCTAGTAGAGTCAGCGTAGATGTAATAACCGATCTGGAATTCCTTTTCCCTTATAACTAGAATAGTCAGTTTAGGGAAGAGTTTTCTAGAAGAAGTTTCCAGAAGGGCGAATAAGCTTATGCTTATCTTGAGGGTTAAAGGCGGAAATCCCCGTTCTAAAGAGATTAGGCAGAAGAGTAAGCAGAAGATTCACCCCAGAGAATAGCCTAGAGAAGAAGTCCCGAGTATAATAGTGAAAGGTGGGTGCCACTTGTCTTTCTTTCAATAGTAAGTGGAGATGGCACTAGTCTTTCTATATTGATTGTTTTTACGGTTTCATCTGAGTTCTACAGGAAAATCCCTTGTCAATCTCCACACGGCTGCTTTGAAGCATCTGGTCTTGCTTCGCCATTAGGTTCTCCTGTAGCTTATTGGAGCGGCAAATTCCTAGGCGATTTCCTGCCGCTTAATCGGTTGTCTCAAGATCCGCTGCTGCTGCTGCATCCTTGGCAGCATCCGTCACTCTCACTCACTCAGAATCTTGGACTATTCAATGAGACAGTCTCAAAGAAGGGCTTCCACGGCTAAGACGGTCGCTGATCCGCGGTTACAACCGATTCTCCGATCGCCATATCAGCTTCTCATCCTCTCTTCTTATCAGCTGTTACAGCGGATCAGCGACATCTATCTTCTTTACCACGTCTCCCGAACCCAATCGAGATGAAAGCTTATATATAACCCGGGAAGGGAGAGTGAACAAAGAAGAACACTTTTTTCTTGCGACTGCGACAATGCCTTCCATGTCAAGCATGGTAGAAGGAATAAGCGCAGCTAGTCTTGTCGGAATAGGAGTAGGACTAGAAAGAGGCCCTTGTTGCCGGTGTGATCTATCTCTTTGCACGAATCCCAATGGAAGCGAGGGACTAAGGATAGAAGGGAGGATAGTTCATTCATCACAAGGACATTCGCTAAGTAGCTAAGTTGAAGTAAAATACCCGGTATTCGTAGACATGATAGCATGCCTCTTTCTTCTTCAATCTTTGAGAATCGAGCCTCTTTCAGAACCTGATCTAAGGCACTCTCGCAGTTAGAAGTCTTTTCAGAAGCAGTAGACTGAGAGATAAGGAGAGGCTTTGTTTGGCAGAATTGATCGAACTTCTTTGCTCTCAGGGTGCTTCCCTTGAGCTAAACCATCCGGGATGCTAGTTTTTTCTGAGGATGATTCTTTCGCGTAAGTCAGGGGAGTGTTGAACCAGAGTAGAGATGACCTTTTCAGCATCGCTGTGAGAGCATCCGAGTGATGAATCAAGAAAGCACAGTGTGAAAAAACGACCCACCCTAACCGTATCGGAAGAGTCCGACCTGGTCGAACAGGAGCCATTTATTCTACTGTTTCGCCCATATTCACTAATTCAAATACGGGGTTATGTTATGATGACAACGCAATAATCTTCCTCGTTGGTCAAGCCACATGCGAACCTTAATCCTCAATGGCTAAAAGCGTAGCGTGCTCACCCTATGGACCTTTCTCAACTATATTCCCCCCTCCTCACTGGCGGGGCAACAGAAAGATAAGCAAGAGAGTACCCCCAGTAACGTAAATAGAGGGCATAGCACTAAGCTTTCTTCTACGGGGTTCTATAAACCACTGATACTTAGGGTTTATCACTAGCTTCCACAGCAGATAGACTTTTTTACTTAGGATTGCTATTTGAGGGCGGGGTATAATCCAACTCTTCTTAATAGCTTTTTCCCTTGCTTTCTGCCTATCCCCCCTTAGTTCTAAGGAATTTTTATAAGTTAGCTTTCTAACTATCTTGCTTTTGCTTGCTCACTGCTTTACGAAAGCGCTTATCTTAAGACTGCCTTCAAGGCCTTACCACTAGAGGGGGGAAGGGATTCAAGAAGGAAAGAATCAAGGGGTCAAGGTTCAAAGCTCAGTTTGCTGTTAACAACTATAGTATCGGGAAACCTCCGGGCAAAGGAGAATATCCCCTCAATAACCTCCTTACTGCGGTTGCTCGCGAAATACCTATATCATCTGCTTAATATAATAAAGTAAGCTCGGCCCACCCTCGAAGGGCCTGCCAAACACGAAATTCTTCCACACGACCACAATTATACGCAGACGACGAAATCCAATTGTGGCTCTTAAGCGGGAGGATGACACATGGTGTAATGACAAAGATGAGCTTAAAAGGTTGGTTAATTGTTGAGTTATTCAAATCTTTATATACAGCTGATGATTCGGGCGTGGATCCGAGACAAGTGTTCACCTGTCCAGTCCAGGGGCAAGACTTACAGATCAACAGCTCCTAGCTTTGGTTCGGCCTATTCTTGTCCTGTAACCTTTCTGAGTTGAAGTAGGACGTATGGCCAAAGGGGAAATTACTGCTATTTGGCAACTACGCTTCTTCAAGTCTCATCTAGGGCTCTCAAGGAGCACCACCTGCTTATGGTTATCTCAAAAAAAACATTTCTCCCTAAGTGGGCTCTACTTATACACCTTTAAAGGGCCTGTTTTTTCCATCTATTTGAAATCCTGTCTTGTGTACCGGTGTACCGTCTTGTTAAGATAATGAGACCTTCTACGCGCCTCACCTCCCCTCCCACAAGGGGCTTTCCAAAGGCCTTCTTCTCGTTGGTCATATCATGCAATTCCCCCTCTCTAGAGATTTTTGAGTAAGACATGCGAATTGGAGAACTTATGTTCTCCCTGGCGATTAGTGAAATGGGGTTATCACTGTAATAAGAATCCCAAGGAGCGTTTGGTGTACTTCAAAATAGAAAGAAATCGAATTGATTGATTGATGCTTGCTTCTTCCTGCTGCTTGCTCACTGCACGGGGTCAGAAGGAAGGTAGGAGGCATCCCCCGGGCCTTACCGAGGAAAGAAATGCTGCTTGCTTTTTTTGGGGGATCTTCTGCCAGGATACAAGACGGCTGGCAATGACTCCAGCGATTCCTTCCTCAGTCGCTGCTGTCACGGATTCATCTGTTGAGGCAGACCCTTTCATTCATCATCTCGCACCTTCCCTACCGGACCAGTTCCCGTACTCTCGGGCCTTCAAACTAGATTTCTGATCTATTTCTTTCTTGTTAGCTTAACTGGCAAAATGGATTTCATTAGCAGTTCGGTCCGATCAGTCGGATTCTTATGTATTATGGGAAATTGGCCTTGGTTTAGGGGCCAGATTCTGAGCTAATCACTAATGTCGAAACTCTCGGCTGGGACTTCTTTCAATTTACCGAGTTGAATAAGGAAAAATGGCTTGATCTTCCTGCGGGATATAGCTTTTTTTTTTGCCTGTTACCAATATTTGCTTATTAAACAGCATTCTAGCAAGTTCACCTATTGTGAATAACGTAGGTCTCTACCGGCTATTACCACATTGGGGGTCTCCACATTGGCCTTCTATTGAATCAAAAGGGGAATCTTATTATACTTAGTGAATTCCTTATGCCCTGGGTCTTGGAATCAATACAAAGAATTGAGCCTCACTGACCACTCTTTCCGCTTAAGCACCTTCCTTTCGCGCATCTCTTTCTTGAGGGGACGAGCGTGCAACTACAACAAGTAATTGTCTTTCTGTTCCCGATCCCGGACTTTTGTCTACCTTACTAAAAAAGGGGGTCAGGGCAGCCCATTATATATGGGAAAGAGAGGCTATCACGGCCTAACCAATAGATACATTCTAGCTCCCTGCGCGGTCTCAACCTTCGCTACGCCCCTACTCCTCCCTACTTTCCGTGGATTAGCTAGCCGTCTTACTTAGTGAAAGTGTCTCCTACTCAACCAATACAATAGGCGTGTCTTCTTCAGTCCGCTTGGAAAGCTTTATTATATCTTCAACCAAAGTACCTGGCGCTTTAATTGGAGCTCTCCCACCAGCTGAATACTGATAAAGAGTCCAAGGGCTCAAGAGACGAGAAAAGGCATTGAAATTGTTTACTCGAGGGGAAAATCTAAATAGAAAGAGAATGGCTTTCTTGGCGGCCGGTTGGTTGGTAGATAACTAAATCCCTATCTCCCGGTGACCCGACTGCTTCGAGCGATTCCTACCCTTATCCCACGTCCCTTGTCTTTACCGCTCTAGCAACTGCCATTTGTCACCCCTCGTCAAAGTACGCCCAAAGACTTATCTGAAATTCCTTTAAGCAGAGACCCTTTTTCTGTGAAGGGTCGTAGGCCAGTCTTTCAGTAATTTCCGAGGGCAATTCTAAAAGTTCTTTATAGGTTCACGAACACGACCCGGCAATCGTAGACAGATTGACCAGTTGACTAGGTAAGGGATTACTTGCTTGTTTCTGTGCTGCGCTTTACTTTGGTTTTGACCTGGTTGGCATAGAACTATAAGATGTTCTTTCCTCTGGAGAGGTGTCGTATGATAGTTGTGGTACATAACGTCCTTACCAGATGCTATGTACAGAGGTATACGCCTATCTTCTATGCTGGTCTTTCCTCCGCTGTTAGTCCCTTAGTGCTACTTCCCTGAGGACCAAGGGGGATCTCGTTGGCTGACGAAATGGGAAAGGTGGCTTATATAGAGATAGTTACCCAATCTAACTAAATGTGACTCCTAATCACATTCCCACGGTACTGAATTATAAGAGGCCCCTGCCGCCTCTTCTCCCGTAAATCCCATAGGAATCCTCCTGTATTCCAAACGGGGCCGACTGCTGATCGCCCCGCGGTCACGAATAGGCAGCCTTCAATATCTTGTCGGGTGAGGACTGGCTCTCTTAGATTGAACCCTGGTTATCGGGTATTGAACCGTCTCTCCCTCCTGCTCTTTGCCTCTATCTCTACTTCTGGGTCTTGATCTCGAACTCAACCTGATGTCCATCTAGAATAATAGATGCAGAGACGCGGGGACATGATACTGACGGCCGGGAACCGCTGAAAGATCATCTGATCCTTTGACTTCCCTCTTTGAGCTAGAGATTTTTCAGGCTTGGTCAGAAAGCCCTTTGACCCACTGGAATCTAAAAATCAAAGGTTTTCGTTTGAACCTGATTGAGACTAGACCATTAATAGCCCTTAAAGAATCCCCTGAATAGTTGCAAAAATAGGTTACTTTACTTTCATTAGGGCTGTAGTTTTGAGGGTAAATCTACTCGCACCTCGGCTCTCAAGGCTTTGGGCGAAGGTGGCGAATGGCATAACTGCTTCTTTCTCTTTTTACGGGGTAGAATCCGCTATTGTTGAATCGGCGGAAGAAAGCATCAAAGCAGAGGAATTGCTATCTTTCACAAGCAATAGAGGTGCTGGAGTCGGCGGGTTAGGACCAAAACCCCATCCATCTGGCTGGCAATTCATTATTTGTATTACTGGAGTAGACCTACATTATAGCCATCAGAAGAATAGGGGAAGGTTCTATATAACCTCTGCGATTCAAGCGAAGATGAGGCTGTTTAAGATTACGGTTAAAAGGCCCTTTGTCGGCTTACTTCACACAGCATATGAAGCTATCTTTTCGTTGATGGAGAGTACCTAGACGCAGTTTTTCCTCCTCAACCACTTCCTGTACCAGTGCTGAACATGCTATGTATTCAGTCTCTATGGGCTGCACAAGTTTGCTTCTAACTGCTCCAAGATATGGGACCATTATTTAGCATACATAAAGGCATACCCTTTTGTTGATTTGCACTCATCTAGGTCACCCTCCCCAATCAGCATCACTCTAACCTACTAGGCGCAAATCCTTACTCTGATAGCATAGCATGTAATCTGCTGTTCCTTTCAGGTACCTCAAGATCCTACCATCTTTCAGTGCGCTGGTCCTGGGTTCGTCTGGAAAACAGCTTAAAGCCAAAGAGCCTAAGAAATATCGGGCCGTGTACGCATCATAGCATACATCAGGCTTCTGACTGCGCGGAACTCTTGACATCTTCTCTCTTTCTTCTGGGGCCGCCCACATTGCTTTTCCACAGGAGTCTCCATAGGTTTACAATTGCGCATTTGGTATCGTTCAAGCAGCTTCTTGATGTCAGTCTCTTGGGACAAACTAAGAAGTCTCTTAGATCGATCTCTGACGATCTTGACACCAAGCACATAGCTAGCTTCACCCATGTCCTTCATCTCAAAGTTGGAGGACAACTACTGATTAGTGGCATTTCTCAATTCCTTTTCATTTCCAGCCAGTAGTATGTCGTCAACATACAAAGAAAGGATCACGAAAGAGCCCTTGGACCCTTTCACATAAACACAATAAGCCTCCTCCATCATCGTAACCCCATCCGCTAAGATGGCTCAATGAAATCTAAGGTACCATTGCCCGGACGCCCACTTTTATTTAAGCCATAGATTTTTGAGCTTACATACTTTCTTTGCGCTCCTGTCCATCAGAACCACAAAGCCGACGGGTTGGTCCATATGGATCTCTTCATCAAGATCCCCATTAAGAAATGCAGTTTGAACATTTGGTAGAGCTCTAGATCCATATGTGCGAGAATGGCTAGAATGAGCCTAATCGAGACGAGTCTAAGAACTGGAGGCCTCATAATAGATTCCCTGCTTTAAATTAAAGCCCTGAGCCACAAGGCGAGCCTTATACCTTTCAATAGATCCGTCCACCTTGCGTTTAATCTTAAGAACCCATTTCTTACTAATTGTCAGAGGTTCTGGCGGAAGGTAAACCAAGTCCCAGACTGGATTTGCTTTCATCGACTCCATCTCGTCCTGCATTGCTTGAATCCACTCCCGCCTTGCAAGAGCCTCTGAAACAGAGAAACTCTCCTCTGCATCTACCGGAGCTAGCATGAAGCCTCCCCCTCAATCTCAAATCGACGACGAGGCCACGCTCACTTTTACGTAGCTGAACTTCTTCTTGATCCTGCTCCATTGGAGTTGGTTCATTCAGTGTGTCGCTCCCCAGGAGCTGAGGAAGCTTGCTTAAACTCAACTGGTTTATTAGGTGCACCAAGATCTGGATCTTCCATTTCATAAAACTGGAAGTCCTTTGTAACCCCGCCTCTGCTAGCGAATTCCTCCTTTAAGAAGGCCTGATTCCATTTCTCTCACACTTCCGTCAGCTTCTTCACCAATGAACACATATAGCCGCTCAGAATATTTTTTAAAAGAGTATTTTTTTGGGTCTTACTATAGTAATGCCAAGCATACGAGCAAAGGATATGGGATATTGAAATGAAAGGGACGGAAAACCGCGGAGACGGAAAGCAGAAGAGAGTAGCTCAGTTCGTAGTCAGTTCAGCTTCTAGTACGAAATGCTCAAGCGCGCGATGCACTAAGGCCGATCGACCAACGAAGGAACAAAATCAAAGAGGTGCAATCAGACCGCCTTGCTTTGCTTACCGGGCACTATTCATACAAGCTCTCCTGTATGTACCGTAGTCTAAGAAAAAGTAAAAACTAGGAGAACGGGGGCTTCTTCAATGAGAAGTAGAAAGGGCTAAGCCCGGGTAATGCTTCTGACGTCCACCCCCCGCGGTCATTCCTCCTATAAATTGAATAAAAGAAATAGGGTGTTGATTCCAGGTAGTAGCCTAAAGGAAAGGTATCCTTTTTTCGACTCCACTTTCAAGATTGAGATTAGGTTGGTTTTCTTTGGACCCGGGTAGAAAGCTAAACCCGGCACTGGCTCCAATCGGTACTGCTTCTTATCGGACCAATGCATATATCGAGTCTGTACCACCTACACGGCCCCCCAATGTGAGAATTACCGAATGAACCCATTTTCTTTGTTTTGCTTTGCTTCTGATATTCTTAGTTTTATATTCTTTCTCTCTCTATACGAGAAAGAGAGAGTCAAGGTTATACTTCTATCTATTAGAAAAGCAGGAACTAGAGGAAGAAAGAGTAATTTCCACTTTCACTTTAGCTGGATGCAAAAAAAGACTTGTTCTGCTAGGACCGGTTAGGCTTAGGAAAGAAGGTGCTTGTTTTGAAGTCTTGGTATGCGGCATTGTCCAAGGCTTTCCTTACTTGAGTTTGAGAGTCTGGGCGTCGAGAGCAGATCCCATAGTTTGATGGGCAGATGAAGTCAGTCCAATATGAATCCAATCTTGCCAGCAGCTCCTGCTGAAGCAATTGTTGCAGCGGAGGTAGTGAAATCAGCTGACCTAGAAAAGAGAGAGCTTTCCCTTCTACGTCTTAGGTTTGATTCCGTTTAACAGCCCGGATATGGACGAACTGATAGCTTATTTCGTACAAGGTTCTTTCTTCCCGTAGGTTTCTTTAGACTAAATAAGAGTAGAGGGAAAGGGCAGACCCGACTTGATTGACTGGCTTAGCTTACCTGGACTTTTGATTCTACTAATCCAATTCAAGAATTTTCATTGGGATTGTAGTTTAAGTATAAAAAACTATGAAGCTTTTCAAAGCACATGATAAAGGAACAAAACCTATCCCGAACTCTACTTATTCCCTTGGGGGTTAGGGGGGACAAGTTAAGTAAGGTAAGGTCAGTTCAGCTCGGGGGTATACTCTTTCTAAAAGGACGGTGATAAGGCATCTAGAGGACCTGTTTTCGGCTGGTCATAACCCGAACCCTTAGGTTACTTTCGATGATGTAGTGAGCGCGCTGGTCTTTCTCTATGTCGATTGCTTTTTACACGGAGGGCACTGGTAGACTGGGCTGCCTAAGTGTCTCCTGAGACCAATGCTTAACGCCCTCTATTTCCATCATAAAATAGCCGGACGGGGTTGGAGAGCTCGATCGATTAGAATGACTTTGCTTATCCAAGAAAGGGAAGAAGGCGATAACCCTCTTACTGTTCATTCCAGACTTCTAACTTTGTTTTTTTAATAGCTATGGTAGTAGCGATAGATTGATCCTCCGATTCAAATAAAAAAGATAGAAGTTTACGGAAAGATTCAATAGATAGAGTAACAAAGGGAGTTGAAGTGATCCCAGTCCCAGCAGGGTAAGAATAATGGAATTCTACTAGTTCAGTTCAGTTAGCAATTCAATCAGCCTTAGCTAAGAAAGCGAATATCCTGCCGCTTCAAACCAATCTTACTCGAGAACTAGTTATGTTTGCCGGAAGTACGGTCAGTGTGAAGCCGGGGTGGCACTGTACCTGTGCTTTTCAGTATTCAATTCAATAAGCCAGGAAGGAAGTGCGCATTCAGCTGTGCTTCTAAGTCAGCTTGGCTTGTGGTTGTGGATCGAACTATGACTACAAATAGACTCGGGGTTGGGAAAGAAAATAGATTGATTGGATTGGTACTTGCTCTCATCTCATTCCTTATTCGCAGGAGAAATCCCAGTATGAAAGAAGCATTACGCTTTGCTTTGGCTGTCAGTCATATCTTTCTTCTCCCCCTCGAGAAAGGGAGTTCAGTTAGCCTAAAGGGAAGGGCGTAAGAAAACTCCGCTTTGGAAGTCAGCCTTGCTTGAAGGGAAGATAGTGAAGATGGGATTGGGATGAACCGAACGTATGCTTCTCTCGGACAAGAACCATAAGTACATCTTTCCTTGAGGCTTCATGGCTGTAATGGGACCTATGACCAGGAGAGCGGCTATGATGAACTAGAGAAGGGAAGGACCCGAACCTAGCGATCTCTGCTCGTACGTAGACCAAAGGGTGATCCCTAAACAGCAATGAGCATTCCATTCTCCTTCTTTTCTTTAATTAAAGCACCACTTCAGCGGTAATTTTACCCTACCTTCTACTCCGTACTATGAGATAGAGGAAGGCAACCTTTTGAATTGCAAAGCTCTATCCGGTCCAGCCCCAATCTCCTTTCCCAACTGCTTCTTTCGAGATGCATTCTTCACTGGCCGGGCAAGGGATAGAGTCTTCCTTTTCGAGTATATCTCATTAATGGTAGGGTCAACTGAAGACTCAATTTATTTGAAAAAAGCTTCTCACATGTATGATGTTTCGCTCATGATTAAGTACCGAGAGCTCCTTTCTTCGATGTAGCACTTACAGGAGTGGTTGGGCTGGGTTAAGCTAGACTCCTCGGGCAAGTAGTCCCTTGATCCGGTGGTGGAGTTGGAAGGGGCTTAGAACAGCTTTCTGAATTGCGAAAGAGTAACCTTTCCAACATCCCCTATTCTAGCCTCAGCTTTTGCTTTAGCTCATTCTCTTGTTGATTATGTATAAGATTCAAAAGATGTCTTTCTTGATGCCCTATCTCTTCCTACTCCAATGAGAAAGAGGGCGGCTTATCGTTATGGGAATGCTGATCAAAATAGGGTAACTCGGAATCGAATCACCACATCCTCATACAATAACTTCGCCACCTCTCTGGCCATGCCTCACCGCCCTTGCTTCGACCCATTAGTCTCAGCAGTATTCGGTAGCGAGGAGTGAAGTAGGTCATCACTATCAGTAGTTACGCAAAAAGTAGCAACGCCCTTTGGCGAAGGGTCTTCCAAGCCCTGAAAACGTCAGCATAGTTCTAGCATGGACTGGCTTATCTTTCAAGACATGGTTGCAGAAAAGGCTAATGCCCTGACTCCAACGCTGCCTACTCCCGAAAGCAGCTGATTCGGTTACAGGATTCGTGAAAACAGAACGAGAACTGCTCCTGCCTTCTCACTGGGACAGACTATAAAGGAGAAGGAAAGGAATAGATGGCTTACTAGCCCTCCCATGAGAGGAAAAGTACAGGCTGGAGAAAGCCTTAGAACTCAATTCTATGGCATGGACTAGTAAAAAAATACCTGGAGGGAAACTAACTAAAGCAAGGGCCCCCGATTGTTAGAACTCCTTGGACCATGTTCAGGCTTCTCGGATTAGGCTGCTGGAAAGGCTGAGACGATAGGCTTTGATTCATCAGTTTTAGGCCTTAGACGAGAGGTTTGGGACCCACTTTCTCTCATAAAGAAATGCACCACTTCAGAAGACTGGACTAACAGATGTAATATCATAGGAGATTTCACCTTCTCCAACATAGACCATTTCGAATGATAGGGGAATGATTCAAGGCGGGCCAAGCAGCAAGAATAAGAACATAGGGCTATGGTGCTAGACCCGGAAAAAAGCTCGATCTGAGACCCTTCAGGCTAAAGGAAAGCAATTCGCCAAGCTAATTGAATAAGTTTTGAGAGTACTCACATTTAAGGTTTCTCATGGATGAACGGACATAGGTACTGGACGGATTGGCCAGATTGGCCCACTTAGAATATAAAGAAGAGGAAGACAAACTAGCCAAGAGACAGAAAAAAAGGTAGAGACCTTACACCGAAACAAGGGACTAAGGGCTAGGGGATATGGGCATAGGGGCTACGGGAATACGTACGATAGGCTGGGTAGGATCCGTACTGGACGGACCAGGATTCCATTCCGTCCTCTTTTCTTTCATTGTCTGCTCTGTCTGTCTCGTATTCGATTGCCTCTCTCTCTTTGTTAGGATTGTAAATTCCAACACTTGGAATTGTTGTATGTAGGGAATGGTGATAGACAAGCAAGACCAGTTCCTCCTTACAAGACTTTTCCACTTACAAAACAAAAAGGGAGGAGGAGGAATAAAGAAACGAAAACAAAAATGACAATCCATTCTATTGTTATTCAAAAATTACTGAGTACGAACGCACATCTAGGCCGTCGGGTAGCTGCTCACCATTTCAAAGTCTATATCTGTGGTTCCAGAAATGGAATTGCTATTCTCAATTCAGACAAGACACTGATTTGTTTACGAAACGCTTGTCATTTTTTAGGATCTCCCATTCGTCAAAAAGGCCGTTCCTTCTTTGTAAATACCAATTCGTTATTCGATGAGATAATGGAACAAATGGCGACGAGAATCGGCTGTATCAATGATTCTCAATGGAGGATCGGGGGTTTTTTGACCAATTGTTCAAGTCCGAAAAAGATCCGTTCGAGAAACAAGAAGATCAATTTCGGGTCGAACCAACAACCAGATTGTGTAGTTATTATGGATGCAGATAGAAAGTCCTCGGTCATACTTGAAGCTGATCGATCACAAATACCTATTGTATCTTCAGTGGATTCGAATATCCCATTGGGATCCTATAAAAGAATCACTTATCCCATTCCAGCGAATGATCCCATACAGTTCGTATATCTATTTCGTAATTCGATCACGAAAACAGTTCTTCTTGAACGGGGAAGAATCGTTGCGATGAAGGAGACTGCTGGAGAAGAAACAACTCATCGATCTACCTTTTCCAAGAAGAATTTGTTTTAGTCGATCGGTCGAGTGGTCAAATACCAAGCTAGGGGGACCCGTTTATGGATTGAACAATTATTTAACGACTTCGGGCTGGATGGAACAAGTGCGGGCCTAGCCCAATCTTCGTACACAGCAGCCAACGCCCCGGGGCGGGAGCGCGACCTGCTCCCCGGTCCCATGGTGCTCTTTGTTATCGTTAGCGCCCCGTTAGTGCTTCTTTACCTCCTATGGGTAGCCTTTTGTTTTGATTGTTCCTCTTTTCTGCCTTTTTCTTTACTGGAAACACTATCTTTCTTTTTTTTTGAAGCGGATAGTTCACAGTGCTCATTCTATCGAAACAGTTCAAACCGGGAAGAAAGAAAAACACAAATACGCAACAACATCGGTCTCTACTACTCTTTTTTTCTTTCTGTTGGCTTGCTTGCGTATTTTCTTCCTCTATTAAAAAAAGGGGTGTTCTTGCCCTATGATGCTAGGAGAAAGAGATCTTAATTTCCCTCCCATCATGGAAGCCCTTTCGGAGCTTCCTCCTCTCACCGAGGAGGAGATAAACACAGTAAATGCGATTGTCGAGGTCCGCAGAGGGATAGCACGCTTGGTCAAACAGATATATATATAAGAAAACAGACCACCCGTCCTCAATGAGGAGGAATATTGGATAATGGTGGACTTCATCTTCGCGGACATAGAAGATGAAACACTGGAGCAGCACGTAGCTGTACTTTCTGAACTAAGGCAAGACGAAGCACGTAGCTTTCGCTACCAAAAAATGTTGAGGGATTGGTTTATGGATTCGGTCTCCGAATCCTACTGGATTTTCAATTAGTAAAGCGGATTTTTCCCTTGACTCTATCCTATTTATGAATTATGGAATTCTCTCCCAGAGTTATAGTATTTTTGCCCCTGCTCTGATCTCCCTGCGAGGTTATCAAGCGTTGGTAGTCGGAGTATTGATCCAGTGCTGGTCACGGTCCCCGTTAGGGTGGTCGTTGCGACGGTAGTTCGTTTGTCTCGTGCTGGTGGATTGGGCTGTTCCCGGTGCTTGGGTTTCGTTTGGCTGGTTGGGCATCATAAGGATCTCGCTTCTGTCCGTTGGTTCGACCGCGGGAGTTCCTGGCTGGCGCTTCTGGCCTGTCTCGATCTGCTGTAAGACGAATCCCTTTCTAATTCTCGTGCTGTCAAGGCTCGTCCTGGCGTGTGAGTTGCGGCGACGTATAAGGAACGGTGTCTCGACGCTGTAGATCCTGACCTGCCTTGCCTTGGTGAAGTTGCCTGTGAGTATCTGGACCTCGAACACGGGAAGGCGCTTTGGTCATGTGACAACTCCTCGAGCTCTAGACTTGGGAACGGGCACGTCATCATTTAGTTAGCAACATAAAATGGTGAAATTTACTTCAGGGTAGAAATCTAACACTAAACTAAAGGCTTATGCCTTCACGACGTAAGGAGCGAAAACCAATTTAGCGATATTCGTTCCTTCTCTCAGGCTCAAGCTCTGTCTGGTCTTCCTTCCCCATTCCCCACAGGCTTCCGGGAGTGCCGGCTCTGTACTCTGTTCGGAACATAAGACTTGCAACACTGACTTACCGACAAGACTGACTGCTTTCCTATTTTTCGTTCTGCCTCTACTAGTACTAGTAAAGGGGCTTTAGCCTTACAACAAGCTTGACTAAAATTGAAAGAGTTTGATCTATGATACGCTTGAACTGAACTATCGGTCCTAGAAAGAACCCGCTTACCGTGACGGAAGAAATCCGTCTTTCTTCTCTAAGCCAAGCTTCCCTTTTTTACCAAGTGCACTTCGGCGCCAGACTAGACGACCTACCCTGTGTCTCTGTATTTCCCTAAGCCAACTTATACAAAAAAGAATGAAGCAAGGATAGTCGTAGACTACTTGCCCTATCTCTTAAAGCTTCACTAGCTTAAACTGTAAACTCTTTTTTTTATACGACCAACCGAGAGTCCCTGTGCTATGGCTCACACCCGGAATAAGGTTTTTTTCTTGATCTGCTTTAGCCGTTTAAAGCCTTGTTGAGCTTTTAAGTACTTATTGCAACTGTAACCGCGGTTACAGAAATAAGAAACTTCTCTTTGACTGAAGCACTTGAACTTCACTTTCCAACTTGTTGGGAGTAGGGGCTTTCCACTGGAACTGAAACTCTATCTTCTGTTCAACTCGGCTTCCTTAACTAAAAGACGGAGGGTTTGTAGGGCTTTACACTCGCGCTACCCGAAAGGAACTAGAAGTAACCTTTTCTCTAAGCTAAGCCGCAAAGAAACTGGAATAAAGAAAGAACAAGGATTTCATCCAAGGTGCCAGCACAAGCACAAGAAGATATTTTTTTCTCTTAGCCGCTAAAAGCTGATTGATCTGTTCTCCACTTGCCACTGTAACCGTTAAGACTCTATCTCAAAAACTGCCTTCTTTTTTATCAGAGAATTCTGCCTAGATAAAAAAAAAGTAATGTACTAAAGTAAGCGGGGGTTTCAATCGCAAACAGAAGACGGATCTCAGACACGCAAGCTACAAGCATGAACAACCGGTTTCGTTTCACCTTATGTAAAAAAAAAAAAAGAAGCCCCTTTCTTGATTATTATTAGTAAGATAGGGAAAAGCCCTAACAATTTTATTAGTAAAGCGCTAACGAGCAATAAAAGGGAAAGCCCTAAAGGGGGCTCCTCCGCTTACATGCAATGGGTTCCAAACCTCTAGTAAGATTCTATCTCTTACTTGGGTTCCAAACCTGGGTCCGCTGTGCCTTATAGTTTTTCTATAATCAAACTTCTTGCTAATGCAATTTGGGATTCTCATTTTTGTCAACCAGCTGTAGAAGCCTTTACTCGAGGAATTGGTGCTCAATAGAACTGATGCGCTCCATTTATGAATATGAAAAACTTGAGCGAGTGAAGCCGATTGTTGACCATGGGATAAAGGCTCTTAGTCCTTTTATCTCGCGTCATGGGGCATTAACCTTAGCACTTTCCCTATTAGAAGGTTTAGGCTTGCCCCTGCTGCTTGACATTAGAAATAGAAAAGGAAAGGTTGAGATTCCTCCATTTGTGAACATGAAGAGCCGATTTGCTTATTAAGATTGGAGTAAGCCGCTGTGGGGACTCTGACCTCTATAGAAGCCCCTTTTCCGCCGAGAGAAGACAATGCGCAAGAATGAATATATGCAATATATGCAGTGGGCAACCCAGAGGCAGGGCTCTTTCAGAAGATTGATTGGCCTGACGAATGAACGCAGGAATGCCTTAGTCTAAAGCAGGAATGATAGCAGAAATGAGAGCAGCAGCTACTAAGCTGGACCTCGTTTGGCTAATCCCGGAAGGACAAGGAGAGGACCGAGAGGTTTAATCCATAGTAAATAAGATGGCATAGACATAGAATGGGATTGATGGACAAATGCCAAATGCCACATAAGAAGCTGTTATTGACCTGCCAGCCAAATACCTTCGTCACCTGATGACCTTCCTGCTTGACTTTGTCGGCGGGTGGTAGCATGTCCTTTAGCAAGGCTAGGCACTTTCCTTATCCAATAAGCAGGAACCATCCGATCTTTTTGGCGGAAATCCCCGAATCGCGAGTCTGGGGCATATACTCTTTCTTTATCCCCTAGGGAATCCGACAAGAAAGAAGAAAAAATAAAGTACATATGGGCAAGATCCTTATTCCATTTCTAATAAAATGCCATCAGTTGCAAAAGCAAAGGAGGATTGATGGCATGAATCAGCTGCTATTGAATGCAGGCCAAGCCAATGGGATAAGAAGAACAGGCAAGATTTCGGGCTAAGGGAAGGAGGACAGAGCTTTCGAGTTCCTCATCCATATGAGGACCGGGCAGCCCTACTTTTCGCTTGATAAAGGGCGGATGGAAGGATAGCTGGGAATCCCACTTAGTTGGAAAAAGTCTTTCTCAGTATCTAATGAACCGAAGGCTTCAGCCGTGTCGTGGGAAGAACAAAGTAACTGCTGGACCAATGCTAGTAGGTGCCAAATCAAAAGGAAATGACAATTGTCTCAGTAGCAGATGAAAGTCTGGAAGCTAAATAGTGAAATCGAATCGGAATTTTCGGAATTGAGACAAAGATCTCCATTTGTATTGCACGCTATCTCGTAACAGTATGGCCCTGGAAAAAATATCTGCAAGATTCTCTTCATAGAGCCTTCGAAAGCGTACGTAACATTCCTTTCCCATTTCTTCAATTCAAGGCTATTAGAAAAGGAAGAAAGCCTCATGGGAAAGAAAACAATCCCCATTGAGAAAGTCCTCAGCTGATGGATATTGATTGAGTGGGGAAATCTCTTGACCGTCTAGTTGTTTGTCAGCACCGAAGAAAGGGGATCCGGGAAGCCTAGTCCAATGACGGTGGAAAGCAAGTAGCTAACAGGGACCCGGCTTACAGGATACTATTTCAGACGAAAAGCAAGACCAGACGATAGAGACCATATCCCTTTCCTTTAGAAGGCGCTCGTCTTTGGGAAGAACTTTCTTTGCCACTTCAGAGTTATTCTCTTTCCTGGCGTGGAAGCCCCTGGACGCTGTGCAACAACTCCTCCTGGGTAAAAAACAGGGTATAAAAAGAAGGGACTCAACGCTGGTACTTCTCTTCCTCTACCACCTATCTGTGAAGTAATTCCTGGGCAAACCTTTCTCTGTAAAACAATGTCTCCACGGGAAAAAAGCTTGAGTAAAGCAGTACTGAGCTACGGGCTTCTCCCTCACTTCTTCTTATACCGTTCGTGTCCAGGCAAGGAGTCAATCATACATAACTTCTTTAGCTTTTTAGAAAGTGGGTTATTCCCTGCGGGGCTGTTACACGTGTTCCCTCCGGGGGAGAAGCAGCACTCTTGTCGACTCTCCACTTTTGCTTTCAGTGAGTTCAGATGCATAGAATCTTGGGTAAGACATGCCATGCGCAGAAGAGTAAGCGCTTGAAGCCGAATCCGGGATAATATAAGATATAAGCGGGAAGGAACTAAGCTAGGGAAATTCCTTCTTGATCTAAATCCTCTAAAAAAGCATTACTGGCGAACAGAACAAAACTCCTCAGTAGAAGGGGAGCAATTCAAGTCAAGCTAGAAAAGTTCTCTTAGATCTTCTCTTTTGGTTACTCTCATACGGGAGGAAACTAGTGAACTTAGACTTTATTCGGAATAGAGTTCATAAATAAACATTCGGCCTTCAAAAAGTCGAATGCCAAACATCGACGACTGAGATGCTTAAAACACCCCCTCTACCCTGTTGTGCGGTATTGCATCAAACTAAGCTCCTTCGAATTTTGCCTATCGACCCGAATGAATTAGTCGATCCACATTATATAGAAATCTTACTCATGCAGAAGCGTAGGGAACAGATGGAGCGCGGATGCGCGAAGTGATAACTAGCAATGCACGTTGGGAATTTTGACCTTCTATTAAAAAATGTGGAAACAACCAAACGAAAAACGAAAGAAGGCGAGGCGGTGGATTCTAAGGAGGGTTTAAAGTCGCTTATCCGCTCTAACAAAAAGGGACGGTTAATGGCTTACTAAAAACCCGGTATTCGTAGACAATAACCCACTAATAAATCAAGAGAAATACCGAAAAATCATAGAATTGAATATAGAATTTGTTAGCCGGAAAACTTCTTTCTTTTTGTTGATGTAGTAGCCTTCCTTGTGGTTTCATCAAGATTTGCTTTGTCTTTACGAGTTGAGTAAAGCCCGAACCCGGTTGAAAACTTTTGTGCTAACCTTCTCGCCTAGAAGGCTGAACTCAGGGCTGGGGAACGAAGTGACTTACAGGATTCAATGTTGCGAGGGAAAGAGCCCCCGGGTAAACCTGTTATCTTTATCAAAGAGATATAGACGGACCGACCGACCCACCACAGAGATTCCCATCTTTGCCAACAAGGCCCAAAAAAGGTCAATCGAACAAAATATCAGACAAAGCAAATAACACACACCGACTAAGCTAAGAAAATAATGATTAGGAATGAGTAGAGAAAGTAGAGAATTCGAGGAGATAATCGACGAATCATGATATTTGGAATGAAAGTAGGAGTAATTCTAATAAGGCTTTTGCGCTTTTATTACTTACGACCTTTCTTATCTTACGCAATTCCTGACTAATCGTAGGTTAGCCTAAGGACCGGAATCAGAGGTTTCGGCTTTTCGGGGCTGCTAGGCTTCTATCTTTCCCCCTGACTCTTCTTTCTCCCTAAGGAAGGGCTTAACCGGTAAAGAATAAAAACACTTTTTCTCAGTTCAGTCATATACCCCCAGCTCTAATTCTTCCTCTCCTATCTAAGAGATCTTAGAACTTCTCCGAATCCGTCTTTGTCGATCGTCTTGTCCCCTCATCTTCTTAGTAGGGCTAGGAACCTACTTTCCAGCTTAGCTTAGTCTGGCAAAGAGCTTCCCTTTCTTGGTCGAGGGGTTTGCTTCCTACTTTCCTTTTTTAGTCGAATACCTCGCCAGTTCTAAGTAGCCTTCACTCATAAACTCCGGTTTACTTTACGGCAAAACCCTCTCCCTGTAGGTCTCGTACCCAAAGCCCTATCCCTGCCTTCGAGGTCAAGTATCTGAGGAAGATAAATACCTTTCGAGCTAACTAAACTGTCAACAAGAGAAAGAAGAACTGGCGACTCTCCTTCTCGACACGGGAAAGCTTTACTTTTGTTCCCAGCTAAGACTCAAAGAGTGATTGATGTCATACCAGTAGCCCTTCTTACAACAAAGGGTATTCTGCCTGCGGGTTCTGGAACAACTCCTTCTATAGCAGCTGATTCGTGAACAACTGCCTATTCTCTAGCAGCAGCCGGGAAAACTCCTATTCTATTTGCCGTGAAGAAAGTACCAAATGATACTTGCCTTCCCTTTACCGCCCCGTGGGAGAAAAGGACCAGGCCGAAAGGTAAATTCTGTAGCCTAAGGTGCACGAATAGTCGAGAAAGGAAGGAAAGGCTATTGGCTCCTTGACTTCCCTCAGAGAGGTTGACTCAGATGCGATTCCATTAGTCTCTTGTTTAGCGAAGAACTATTAACGATGCGAGGAATAGCTAGCTAAAGTACCCAGGTTTGGAACCCAAGGCTAAGGCATCGGTTGACTTTGTTCACTTTAATGAGTTAGCAGGCGGAAGAGATTAGCGCTTTGATCAAAAGTGAACATTAGCCCTCGAAAGGCCTCAAAATGGTAGAGGTGCGACAACCCTTTGAACATGACGAGTGGGATCATATAGAATATAAAGTCACGCCTGCAGGACTTCTAACTATCAATTTCATTTCATAAGAGAAGAAAGAATAAAAATGGACCAGTGATCGGTCTAACTAGACCTGGTCTAGCAGCGGGTAGAGGAATTAGTCAACGACTACAGGATAAGGCTCATGACCTGAAAAACTACAGGTTCGAATCCTCCTTTGGCAGAGATTACCAAAGTAGAAAGATCATAGAATAGGACGAAAGCAGTAGCTTTGAGCTTGAACTCAGCTCTCACTTAGTACACTGAACACTAACTGAATCAGAAGAATTCCATAATAGCAAGATGGCTCTTTCTGCTTATGGTTGGGCTGACGGTCTTTGGCAAGGTACTTGACTTACTCTACTAGAAGAGGGACGAGAAGGTGATGCCCAGTCGGGAGAAAGTCTAAGGGACGGTGCGGGAAATTCTGTATGTAATAGGCTAGGAGACGTGGACTTTAATGCTGTGACTTCCGAAATCTTAACTCTTTTTACCTGCTGCTTCTTCTTACCCCACTGCTGAGATTGAGAAAGCTTTAGGCCTGAGGCCGCATTCGGAAGGATAAAGGGAAAGGGGCAGACGCATCTAACCGTTGAACTAACATTGGAACTCATCGCCGTTGGCAGGACCGGAAGTCCGAGCTCGAAAGTCAAAGTCAGCCTCAGGATCCTCATTCCGGGCAGCAAAACATTTACAGCGCCTGGTTCTTACTCAGAGTTCAGTGGCAACACAGTCCCTCCTAGATAGAAAGCTCCAAGTAAACCTACCAGAAAAAATGAATTCTATTCATCTCCCTCAAAGAGCTCATTAGTGGGTAACCCTGAAAGTAGAAAGGATGCAAAAACCTGTTCTTCTTATAGAATGTCCCTATCGAGTTCCATAGCCCTTGATTAGGATAGCTTTGAAGCAACTCTTTTTGAGCTTTTGGGGATTGACCCGTAAACAAAGTCGTCCTTCGGTCTGAACTCATGGTACTTGTCTGAAACTCCCATTTTCCTCTTATGCTGGCCGATCTTTAGTCCCCGAAATGTCTGATGCGTTCTCACCTGCTGGCATCACCTCATCCTCTTTTGGAATAGGGTTTTTTCACTCTTGTCCGGCTAAAGGCCTTTTGATCGGCTTTCACACTTCATGCTAAGAGTTCTTCTGCGTCCACGCCTTATTCTATCTCTTTCCCCGGGACTGACATCAACCATCGGTACGCCCAAGACCAACATATGAGACCTCGTCTCTGAGTCATGCTTTCCTTCGAGCTTCCCGCTTTGGCTCTCTATTGGTAGGGAAATCCTTCTAGTTTAAGTCGCTACCTATGCAGCCCTATTAGCAGCCTTCCTTCCCTTCCCACTGCTTCTCTTGACTGCTCTATCTTCCCTCCTGTGGGGCCAATTCCTATTTTTTACAGTTTATCGGAGGAAAAGGCCCCTTGGGACGGTTAAATAAAGTCTAAAGTGGATCGGCTGGTCTATTGCTTGGAGTTTCATCTGAGTCCTCTAGAAGCTCTAAAAGAGTGGCTTCCCAGTCCTTTCTTGAGTATGTCGCTGACTTGGATGCCCGTGTCCTTCTTCCAAGATCTTCATTGGCCGGAAAAGGTTAAGGGCAGGGTTTATCCAGTTCAAGATGTTCCCGGGGATAAGATAAATGTGGGTGCTTGACTGACTGTTTATGACTAGTTTCTCCACTCCACCTTAGTCTCTAAAAGATAGGGAAGAAAGTTCAAAGAAATAAAAGCCTCGTACGAGGCATCATCTTTCATTCCTAAGGAGCTTCCCTCGAGCTTACATATACGTATAAAAGAAAAGGTAGCTCAGGTCTTCTGTTATCAGTTCATAAGAAAGCTTCTCTTCGTTCCCTGCCCTTATTGGAAAGACCTGGTTGGAATGGACATACTAAGAAGTTGTGGTGTGTCTGTCGATTATCCCAAGCTCGATTCCGTGGAAAGACTATCCTCGTAAGGGAGACCAGGGACCCACTCTTCTTTTGTTTTGTGCCACGAGGTTAAGCCGTTACACCAGTTCTGTTCCCACGCGTACTACCCGGCTGACTCTTCTTCTTTTCTTTTTCCAGTCTTTGAGGGGAAGCGGTGTAGTCGGAATATCTTGGCAAGAATAGGTTTTTAAAGAAGGGCTTGTTCCCATCTAGTTTGCTAGATCTCCTTGTAACAGGTCCAGGCTTCGGTTTATCTCCGGCTGTAGAGCAATCACTCATAACAGGCACTCAAACTAGGTTATAATTTCCACCCAAGAAAAGAACAGCATGTTTAGGAGCAGTCCCTGAGTGAACAGCAACCAAACTCTGCCCAGAATTGGGGGATTTGGCCATGCTAGCCTCTGCAGAACACTCCTCTTCTACAGAATTTCCGAGAGAGCATTCATTCCTCTTATTGAAATATTAAAGCACCTCGATTAAGATATCATTCCCGACCACAGGGAGATCCGCATAAGCAGGCCCCCGGCCTCGTCGTTCTTGCCTTCCTTTAGCCGCCCAGCAGAACAAGCGCCCCTTCGGATCATCAGTTCAATGTTGAATGATGAGGAAAGAAAGGAGTGGATCTCCGGGAAGGGAAGCTTTATGGGGGAAAAGTCTGTATGTATCTGGGGGGTGGAGGCTATGTATGTAGAAAGGGATCAGTCTCTATCCATCCGGATACTCACGTAGGCTACCAAGTAAGTCAATTCAGGTAGTGTCTAAATAACAATGAAGCAAGCCAACAAGCTCAAACATGAACAGTTGGTTGGCGAGCTAGCTGCATTTCTTGTGAGTCGACCCGCGCACGGGCAGGCAGCGGAGGTAAGATCGACGCGAGGGCCACATACGTACATCAGCCGCATGTGTATGGTGCTGTTAGCAGGTGGGGGCAGCATTGCTGTTCCTAGTCTCTGTTAGCAGCGAGCCTACTGAGTTCCCGGGGTCGGGCTGAGGCAGCCCACGGGGCCTGCATGGCGCAGCAGCCTAACCCCAATCCCAGGGTGGGAACTCTTAGGAGCCGGTCACTGAGGTTGGTAAACTCAGGGCCGTACTTGTTCCTCTATCCATCCACGGACAGAGGACGGAATTCTGTCTTTCGGGAGGAGGGGGGCACCTTACATTCATTTACCAGGGGGGCGGGCCTGACGGTACGGAACCCAATTTCAAAAGAGCTGGCTTACGGAGCTTACTAATCAAGGGGCGAAGGGGGGTTCATGCATCGGCATCACGTAGGATTTCCTTCAACAAGAAAGGATTGCTGCTGTGAGTGATCACGCACGATAGAGAATGATGGATCAGCGGACCGATTGATTGACCGAGATGTGATGCTCACTAATCGACCATGACCGACCTGCCCTGCGTAGAAAACTCCCGAAGGGCTTGTTCTCTTTTCGACGGTAACGATTAATTTAATAAGAGAAGAGAGATGGGGGGAAGAAGGAATTGAGAGAGGTGCGTCGAGAAGTTCCATACCTTCTTGATCGAGTAAATTGCCTTGCCTGTACTTCACTTTTTCGAGATTGGCTTAGTGTTCAGTGTACATTAGCTTAGTACAAGATCTAAAAGAAAAGTGCTGACTTTATGATTCAAGTAAGTTAGTTGATCGAGGAACCTCCGCCCAAAGGTGCTTTATGAAAGCCGGTCACCGGTTGGCTAAGAACTCTATCTTACTATTGAGGAAAGCAAGAAAAAGTAGGGGAAAAGAATTGATTATGAAGTTATTTTCTCACGATGAAGGATGAAATCCATCTCTATGCATAAAGATCTATGCTAGAATGACAGCACTATCTCAAGGCATAGATACCTTATCTCATTTCCTCTACCTAGGAGTGAGTTTAGGGAGTAGCGCCCTCAACAAGAAAGTCAGTCCGGGCAACGTCTGGCAGAGTGAATAAGAATCCGTAGTGAAAAAGGGTTTCAGTCCAATCGAGAAAAGAAGTAAATGAAAAAAGCAGCACCCCCATCTATCGCGTAAGGCTAAGGTGCATCCGTTTTCTTTGCTGGGCGCAATATAGATGCGCTGACGCGCGCCAGAACTCACTAATAGAGGGTTCCAAAGAAGCAACGGCTGAAAAGCTTGACTAGAGCAAGTCTGACTAATATATTATTTATCAAGGGCGTTAGCGCAACTATTTCAGGCGTTTTCTTCGCT